TTTATAAACTTGATGTCGATAAATCCGCGAGTCTAGAAATTCATTTCGGACAATTGAACCTTCTCGAACTGTTTCTTTTTAAGAACCAAAAAAATTTGTGCCAAAATAACAGATGCGAAGAAGAACAAAAGGCCTTGTACACGTAATGGATCTTGAAGTACTATTTCTGCATCTCCCTGACCAAATCCGCCCACATTAGGATTACTTGTCAACGGTTGATCCAATTTGATAGATTCGCCTTCTGAAACAAGAAGCTCTGGCCCCGGAGGGATAATATCAACAACTTGACGTCCATCCGATGGATCCGCTATGGTTATTTCGTATCCCCCCTTTTCTTTTCGTAGGATTTTGCTTACTATACCTGATGCTGTAGCATTATAAACTGTATTGTTACTCTTGCTCCCGTCAGGATAAATTTGGCCCCTTCCCCTGTTTCCGCCTACGTATATAGGATATTTTAAGAAGTGAGTGTCTTTCTTAGTAGCGGGGTCGGGGGAAAGAATAGGAAAGGTGATTTCACTATATTTCTGACCAGGAACAGGGCCTATGACAAGAATATTTTTTTGATTGGGGCGATAGCTCTGAAAAGACAGATTGCCCATCTTTTCTTTTATCTCAGGGGAAATACGATCGGGAGGGGCTAATTCAAAACCCTCTGGTAAAATAAGAACAGCTCCCACATTCAGGACTCCTTTTTTACCATTAGCAAGAACTTGTTTCACTTGCATATCATAAGGAATTCGAACAACTGCTTCAAATACAGTATCGGGAAGTACCGCTTGCGGAACCTCAATATCCACCGGTTTATTAGCTAAATGGCAATTGGCGCATACAATACGTCCAGTCGCTTCTCGTGGATTTTCATAACCCTGCTGTGCAAAAATGGGATATGCATTTGAAATGGATGTACGAGTGATGATATATATCATGAGCGATATGGAAATAGATCGAGTAATTTGTTCCTTTATCCAAGAAAAAGTATTTCTAGTTTGCATGGTCCAACCATTGATCCCGAAAATATATTTATACAATAAATTTGGGTAGGTCACTAATGGAGTTTCCTATCCACGATTCTGTTATTTACTGGAATAATTTGTTTTGACTCAATTAATATATATAGGAATATAGGATGAATCTCCGGGATGGGTAGAAATAGAAAGTGATTTTCAATGCTTTGCTTATGTACAACTGCAAAGTAAGAAACATTATAATTGGATTAGGTAGATAATTTTTCAGTCATTCATTGAATGATAAATCACTACAAGTGACGGAGATACGCGATTTAAATAACGGAAAATCCAATATTTTAAAATTGTATCTAGAATGACTGGAAAAGTGGAAACAAGGCCAGATATAATTTGATCATTATGAACAAATCCAAAATCCTTGTAGACAAAGCCAATCATCAGTTCCCAACCATGGGGCGAATGAAATCCGATACATAAATCAGTTAATAAAAGAAGAGAAAAAGCTTTTATTGTGTCACTTAAGTTATATAGGAATTCTTGAGCCCAAGAATTAAGAATAACGAGTTCTTTATTACCCAAAATAGAATAACCACTTAGAATAATGAAACATATTATATTTGTCGAGAAGTGCAAAATCGTATGAATACGACCCTCGTTGTGTATCTTGATTAATTGGATTGTTTCTTTGTGAATTCCTATACGAAGGTTTTGTAGATGTGTCTCCGAGTATTCCTTGATCATTTCCTCTAAGAAGAGGAGTTCCTCTAATTCTATGAATTTTTCTAGAATACTCTTTTCTTCAAGATCATTCAAAAAAGTTTCGGATTGCCTAGTGTTCCACCAATTAGTAACCCATGATTCCAGACTTTTTTGAAAGGAGAGAGAAATCCACCAGGGCAAAAATACTATAGATGCAAGATATAAAAGAGGAGTGAATGCTTTCTTTTTTGCCATTTTTTCATCTGTGAATTGTTAATGAACCCATCTCATTCGTCGACTCTATGTAATCTAATATTTCTCTCACGCATCAGTTCTATTACAAGTTATCAAACCTATGAATCTATTCACTCTTTTTTATTTGTGATTTCGTGGTTAGGCCTTGAATCTAGAAAAAAATACGGAAAAAGATGAAAAATTCGAATGAATATATATGAATAAATAATATAATAAAAATTGTTTCCCTATATCTCAATCAGTCAAATTCGAAGCATATATCTCTTTTCGATGAACGCCCGGAAAAACCACTTTAAATAATGAATATGAATAGTATTCAGATTTTGAGACAAAAGAACTCTTTTTCTATCATTCTCCTTTTCTATCATTATATAAAAAAAACCTCTAATATTTCGAAAAAATTTAACTGACTATGAGTAGTCATCGATAGAATAATTGAGGTAATTTTCTGAAAAATATTGTGAAAAATGAGTGACAAAAAACGACATAAATAAATTGGCTACATTATAAGAGATCCAAATTTTTCGTCATTAAGGAGCACAAAAAGTCTAAAAAGAAGCTTCAAAAAAATTACAAGATATGATCTATCTGAATCTAAAGTTTCAATTCCAACAACTAAAAAGGGGGAATTTGCTTATTTCGAAATGGTTGATTATGAGATTTTCTTTTTTTCTTATTTAATATATAATTGAGTTGTGTATGTGTATATTTCGATACATATAAAAGATCCCCCAAAAAGGTTTTTTTATACTTGTTCCATATATGTCTGCTTTGACTCGAATGAATGTTCTGAAGAAACCTCAATTAAGTTATGTTATAGAAAAAGAGGATTCTTGCTTTTTTGCCCTCCCGCGAGAAAGCATTAATTTCTCAGCTGATTTCTTAAAATACTTCAATAGGTACACGCAAGAAATAAGCCAATTCAGCAGCTTTTTGTTCCATTTCCCGTGGAGTAAAATTCTCATCAGTACGAGTCAATGGAATGGCTCCCTGGCCTCTGATATCCATATAAAGGACACGACGAGCATAAATACCCTCTTTAACTTCTATTCTGACGGACTGAATATCTTTTATAAGAAATCGGAGGAAGACCCGACGATTTTTTCCAGGGAATCCCCAACGAAAGATACACACTATTCCGTCTTTTCTATCAAATCGATCATAACCACTACCTACATTCCACGAAATTGTGCACCACAAATAGGAGCTAATAAAAAGACCCGCGATCCCATAGAAAGACATCACAATCCCTTGTGGAAAAAAAACTATTTGCTGAGACGGAAATAAAGATATCAAATTTCTACCAAGATAACTCGAGGTTCCAACCAACAAGAATCCTAATGAACCTAAAAAAAGGATAACAGCCCAGCAGAAATTACTTGTTTTTCGAGCCCCCGTTATAGGTTCTATCCATATATGTTCTGATCGACAACTCATACTTGATCCGGTTGCTTTTTTTGGAATTGAGAGAATACCCCAAATGAATTTGCCGTTTATTTCCGAAGTAACTCGCATCAACTAGCACTAGTTTGATGTGAACCTTTAGGAGTAATTCATTAAATTGGTTAGATCTAAACTAATAACACACCCTTCGTATGACTCACTAAAGATAGCCACATGTATATAGATAGACCAACTTTACAGTTCAGCTATTCGCCGATTCGGGTCTATTTGAAACTAGCTAATAGCATTTTGGGGAGATTTCGACGGAAGCCTCTTATACCATATTTAGCTAAATGGATATCTGTGTTATGATACAAGCGTCAGTTTTGAAAAAAAAAAAAGATAATATTTTGCGCCCTCGGCTCTAAACAATCTTGTTTTTTTGAACATGAAGAAATAAAGAAGCCATTGCGATTGCCGGAAATACTAGGCCTACTAAAGGGACCAAAACAGAGGGAAAATTAAGAGTTGTCATAGAATGGGTACCTCGATTTACTATTTGTACCTGTTATTATTATTTAGATTTTATATTTATTATTTATAATATTATTTATAATNNCACTTCAATATAATTCGTCAATCTCGTTACGATCTAGGAACGAGGGGACTTACAAAAATAATATAAGTATCTACTATCTAAGTCTAAGTGAGTATATAATGTAGTTTTTCATCTTTCTACATGAAAAATTTGAGAGGATATGGATGAGATATTATTTTCTTCATTTTTTGCTCTTGTCTTCGAATTTCATTCACTAAGCAAAAAGTTTTTTTTAATGAATTAGATTCTATTTATATTGATTCAAGGGTTTGTTAGAATCCCATCCAGCAGGGATTCTTAGTCAAAATAGGATTATCGTACGCTATAGAAAGATAAAAAATTCTATACTATATTTTCTAGATTTTAATTTAATTATATATGACGAGAAGAAGATTTTTTTATTTGCCTAATTTCACGAAAAAAAGAATTTCATCTTTTATCTTGTTAATAGAGACTTCTTGATCAATAATCAGGAATATAGAAAAAGGGTCAGATTTCCGATTTTATGTGACTTTTGATTCGTTATACAATTAGATCGTATGTCAACAAAGAAAACCCATTCGTCTCAATTTCACTTGTATTCCGATAAACAAATTACTCGTTTGCTCAAAATAATGGACTTAATGTTCTAATTTTGATTCAAAGGAAAGAAAGTGTGGAGTTGAAATAACTCACTCAGAACGCCTTTTAAAGGATTACGTGGTACGATTAGATCGAATAAACCCTTCTGGAATAAATACTCAGACGCTTGTGAACCTTCGGGTACTGTTTTATTCAATGTTTGTTCAATTACTCTTTTACCCGCAAAGGCAATGTAGGCATTGGGTTCGGCAATAATGATATCCCCCAACATACCAAAACTGGCTGTCACCCCACCAGTAGTAGGAGATGTAAGGATTGGTACATAGAATAACTTTTTATTTGATTGATAATCATATAAAGCAGAAGATATTTTAGCCATTTGCATCAAGCTCAAACTTCCTTCTTGCATACGTGCCCCTCCGGAAGCACACACTATAATAAGAGGTAGAAATTCTTTAGTAGCATATTCAATCAAACGGGTAATTTTCTCCCCGACTACGGATCCCATACTACCC